CGAGCTTTCTCGCGAGCTCTTTCTTCTCGGGAACATCTCGAAATCGAGCGGGCAGAAAAGAAATTGTTTCAACCTATAAAAAAAACATCTGTTCCCATGTAGTCGGCATTCTAGAAGCAAAGCTTCCCGGCCGCCTGCCTCCTTGTGTGGAAATACTTTTAATGATCTCTAGCTCTTTCCCACCAGCTCGTTCTTTACTAGGCATCTAGGCGAACCCGCCGGGTTAATTCAACGTAAAGAAAGCTCATTAGGTCAAAACTAGGGGAGTGCTTACTAATAGCGAAAGGTTAACATCTCTCCGCCCTTATTAGTCGTAGCGAACATCAGGTAACTTCGTGCTGTAAAACGACAGGTTGGTAATGAAAGGCAATGTACTAAGAAAGCGCAACTCTATTATACCTTTATCTAGAAAAAGCTGGAAGAAAGGCGAGAAAGAAAGGTTGCCTACTACTAATAAGTAATAAGGGCGGGTAAGAAAGAGAGGTGAGGTGACTAGCTTAGTAACTTTATTCAATCTAAAAGTTGGCTAAGTGCCCTATCCGCCTTTAAGTGAAAGGGGGGCATCCACCGAAGATGGCAGCGGGAAAGACGGGAGCACGAACGAGGTAGCTTATGCTTTTTTTTTTCATCCTCACTACCTGGTTTATAGTCGAATCTGGAGAATAAAAACTTTTCGCATTCTTCTTTTTGGTACGTTGTTATGAGCAGATCTGGTGCTCGATCTTGGGTCTTAGGTATGGGTCGAATCATGATAAAGAAGGTTCGATGGTTGTATAATTCCCAAGCGTAAAGTCGTCTACTTGCAAAGTAGATGGAGTGGTGATCAAGCGGCCCTTCTTGTGCCAACATACATCCAATGGCATAGAGTGATGCGTCAGTATTAACACTGAACTCCTTATTCCAATCCGGAAACCGAAGGATTGGGGCTGACAGCAAACACTCATCTGCATGCTTAAAGGCTTAATCCTGTTCCGGTTCCCAACCGTTATAACTTTCTTCTGCAATGATTCCATTCTGGGATTCCGCGCTTCGAAAAGTCTTTAATGATGCGTCTGTAATATAATAGCCTATGTGTCCCAAACCAAAAAGAACGTGCTAGGCCCGGCCCCCTTTTCAGTAGATGGGATTAGGATGAAAGGGCTTTCTTTCTGGTTATGAAATCGCTTAGATTGAAAAGCAAGTCGATGATGCCATAAGTCAAACGGGCGGCTGAGGCGAGAGTCCTTCACTGCACTTACTGGAGAGAAGGGATCATATCCAATATAGTTGTAAGGTCTTATCTCCTTATTAGTAGCCGAAGTCTAGGCCGGCTAATTAAGGAAAAACTAGAACATGTGCATAGGAAGACTAGAACATGTTTAATAAGCCTTAGTCGACCTCCGGAGGACAACAATTTTCTTTTCCAACCTGAGATTCTCTTTTTCATTTTCTCCAGTAGAGGAATTTATTCTCTTGAGAGACAAGAAAACATCCAGGTACTTGATAGGAAAACTACCATTTTTGATTCCTCTTCAATGATCTGGAATTTCTCTGAGTAGCGCTGTTCGAGAGGAAGCACTGGCTCTTATCGAAATTGACCTTTTGGCCATTAGAACATTACAATCAGTTTCTTACTTTACTTGTTTCCAGAAAGATTTTCAGCTTCTTAAGATTCCGTTTATGGCTATTATACAATAATATTATATATAACATCGTTCGCAAAGAGAAAGTAAAGTGGGAGAGTGCTGGGCACGATCTCGAAGCATGGTAAGGTGTTATCATTTTCAATGATACCAACTCCTGTAGGCCCCGGCTTAGTACTTCTTCAGCTAAAATCGGCTAGGTTTGGAACCCTTGTCGCAGCCCTCGAGAAGCTGGAAAGTACCCATGTGGCACACCATCCACAAGCACTCCAAAGTGTTCATTACATAAACATCCATGTATAAAATTCCACCATTTCTCACAAAAGCTCATTCGATCCAAAAAGATGCTTTTGCCATATCCTTACTTTCTTTTGACCCACCTCCCTCCTATTATATTAAGCCTTTAGGTTTAGTTTAAATCCCCTATCACTTAAAGCCACCTCGTGAGCCAAGGAGATCTTCTCTACTTAGTCCTTTAACAAAAAAAAAGCCCTCTGAAAAATGATTCTAGGGAGAATCAAACTCATTCTTCGAGCTAGAGAGAATTTTTTAGAAAAAGTTACAAAGCTCTCCAAAAAATATCCCATAAATAATAAATAAAGGTAGGTCGAAATTGGTGAAAATGTAAAGCACGGAATAAGGGCAATTCAATTTGAATTCAAACTTAGGGTGCCGAAGGCGCCTTCAGCAAAGAAATTTTGAACCAGGTCGTCTTCAAAAATCTGCCAACAGTGAGAATAAAAGAGACCTGGGAATCCATCAATTTAAAAGATAGGAGAGGCACAGCCCCCAACCAAGGGAGCGCTTACGTCCAGTATGTCCCCCCTTCCCTTATTCCCGACATGCTATGGTGCCCCACCCCAGGGCCGTCTCGCGAAGATCTTCGATCCGAACCTTCGCATCTACTCTCTCTCTCTCTTAGAGTATGAACCACGCCTTCGCTATCGCAAGAATATAGCGATCGAAGAGCTATGGCTCAGCTGCTTCGCGTATTACACCGTATTGCCCGAAGGGGGCATGCTGCAAGAGCGTAGGTGAGTGATAAGCGTAGGAGGCGTGCCCGAAGGGCAGCGGCAGCAGTGTGGTTCCACATGCCGTCGCTAGATTGAGATCTGCAGGGTGGCGGGTACTTCGACTGCCTTGTATCAGGTGAAGAGAAGGGGGTGGTAGGCTTAGTAGGGCTCGAACCTACAATATCACCGTTATGAGCGGTACGTTTCAACCAATTAAACTATAAGCCCTTACGGATCTCTACATGCAATTCGCTCACTTAGGGAAGAGCGGATGGAAAGAGGAGGCCTTTGTTCTATCTGCTTCTTCCTCTTCCCAGGAATGAACAATTGGATTAAAAAAAAATGATTTTTCGATTTTATTTTATTATTGTTTATAGATAGATATAGAATATTATATATCTATTATTATTATAAATAATATAATTTAAGCAAGCGGCCCTTTCGCGACTCAAACAGCCGGTCCACTTTCCGGCTCGCAACGGCTCAAACGGGCGGGGGCTCTCTATTTGCTTGCAATGCCGGCTGTTCGCCTTTAGTTAGAAGTAGAAGTAGAGGGTTTTTTTGAACACACTTAAAAAAAACTCAAAAAGTATGGATGAAGTAAGAAAAACTTGGTTACGGGAACCGAAGGTTAGGCCGACTACTTTAGTAGAGATACACCTAATAAAGTTTATTCCTACCCTTCCCCTTTCTGTCAATGTTGCCAATTCCCAGAATACTAATGTACCCTCGTGTATACAGTTGTCCAACTACTTTCTTCTTCCGACTTCTTTTTCCGCATCTGTCGTATTCGGGAAAGCTTGCTTCGTGGCGGAGCATTTAGCAATGCCAGCAGCCTGGTGAGGGCTGGCGGTCTGAGGACAGGTTAAGGCAGGGCCTGCTGGGCTTGCTTCTCATGAGATTGGGTGAGGGAATCGGAAAGGGGCTCATAAACCGGGCTTTTGGGCACACGGAAAAGGGGAAGTGGATAGAGGGTGCTTCTCAGCTAGAGTTGGGGGTGGGGTCGCTAAAGTGGCTAGGGTGAGTCTTCCTACACGGCTGGACGCCCGGTTCTAGACAAAGCTGCGGGGGTTACCACCACATCCTTTCCCGATAGACTCGAAGCTCTTCATAGTCAGGCGGGGTAGAAAATATTCTCTCAAAAAGAGACAGACCAGAGATGACAGAGGAAGGTATTCGATTCAAAAAATATACGGCAGTCAAAACAGCTTCATCCAAAAATTGACTAAGGACAGAAGCAAGCTACAAGCATTAGCAACCGCTTTCGTTTAACCTTATGTAAAAAAACTCAAAAAGAAGCAGCGAAGAAAACAAGACACTAAGTTGTTGCGCTAACTCGCTAGCGCTAGCGCACTACGGCTTTTCAGCTTCCTGCAGGTCCTTTCATTCCCTCCGCCTTATACGGACTTAAAAGAGTACCTAAGGCGTATTAGTGGTTTATTTTCAATTTCAAAAGGGCTTTATTTTGACCGTAGCTTTTAGACAGCTAACAGCTAAGCCACTAATCACACAGTCACTACTGAGACAGCTCATAAAAGTCGTTTCACCCCTATTCCCTCTAAAGCTTCTCTTAGGAGAATCCCTTCGCTACACTCGACTTAAAGGCACCTACGAACTCACTCATAAGGAAACTCGTCAAGTAGGTCTTTCGAGCCTTTTTACAAACTAAAGTCCTAAAGAAAAGCAACCCCAATCCCTCCCCAGCCCAGGTCAAAGGTCTCCCCGCTCTTTTTTTTTTCAGGGGTAGAGTCAAGTTCGTTACGATCAGCAAATCAGCCCCGCATCGTATCGATAGCCGATTCAGATCACCTACCCAAGCCTGCCTAACCTAATTGTGTGTGAGCAATGAATCGTGACAAGTCGACCGATCCATAATGAAAGCACCTGTAGATAGAAGCCGTTTGTCGACCGGTGGACTCATCCTCAATGCCGTTTAGGCTCCCCTGTTCAGTCGGTTGTCTGCCGCCTTTCTTTCCCATGCCCGAGATGGCCTTATGGGTAGCAGCCTCCGACAGAGATAGAGATGGCTTTGTGGTCAACTTCTATTCTGCTTGTTGGAAGGTTCGTCCGGATCTCTTCCCAGGTCAACCCACTCAATATCCGAGAGAGGGTAGGCTTTTGGCGGCCGCAGAGACGGCGGATAACGCAGCGGATGATACGTACTTGGAAATAACCGGATCATAGAAAAGTTTTTTCATGCCTTGACTCTACCTCGGTTTGTTCGGAAATCATGGTAGTCTTTTCATGGAGATTATTGGGAACGGAAATGGGCCTGGGGTTAAGAACAACGACAGAACTGCCTTCTGTCTGTTGCCATGGAATGTATAGGTAGGGTTTTATGCTTGGAAAGCCCGTTCCGCGCTCT